ACGCAATGGGGGTTGAAACTACTCCTTATGAGGGAATATGCCCATACTACTTCATCATTAGAAAGACCTATTTGTAATAATTTTTCTTTATTCATTCTATCTTCATTTTTTTATATTATGTATGAAGTTTTCTAATCTATGGATAAACTAATACAAGGGCTAATATTATAAAGATAATAAACCCATTCTTACGTTTCCACATCAAAGTGAAATATAGTATTTAGTTCTTTTTTATTTTATTTAATGCCTATTGGTGTTCCAAAAGTACCTTTTCGGAGTCCTGGAGAGGAAGATGCATCTTGGATTGACGTATAGTGCGACTTGTCAGATATATTGGGTCATATGGGATTTCCCCGTTTTCTCCCCCGATCGAGATATCCTCTATTTCGCCCAAAAAACATATTAATTGAATCATCAAAAATTGGGAGCGTGAAGTAAAAATTAGGAGAGTGAAGTGCAATATAATCCGATCCCCCCCCTTTTTTTTTTGGAGGTAATTTATATTATTATCAATTAGAATAATTTATGGTTATCTTCATTGAACTAATCAAATTAAGTATCCAGGCTCCGTTTAAAAAACAATCCAATTGGTAATTATAAATTATATATGATTACCACTTATATCATAAATGATTCGATTCCTATTTATAAAGAAAACGGATCTCAAATCGTTACGCAATCGAGTAATATGGATGAATTCCATCAAATATTTGGTTTGGCAGAAGGCATAAAATTAATATTAATTATTAAGAAGTCATAGTAATAAAGAAGTGGTAAGAGAAGCATTTGTCCTATATGTGCAAATCAAAATAGGGCGGATCTTTACCCGGAGTAGAACATAAACCTAAAAAGATTTAAGAGACCCATTCAGGAACAAGAAAATGACATCGTGATTTGGATCTCAATGAAAAAATACATCAATGATAAGTTAATTCGATAAGTTTGAAATTCTTTTTTTATATTCGAAGATAAGAAAAGGGGTCAAAAAGAATCTTTATTGAAAAATCGAAGAAAAAGCCCTTTCGTTAAAAGTTAGAAAGAGCTTACTATGCTATGTATGATATGAAAAAACGAAAGGGGGCTGGAATCTACACATTGATTTTTTCGGAAATTTTTTTTTGAACCGTATGCAGAAAAAAGTGCATGTACGGTTCCTAAGGGATACAACTTTACCCGAATCAACCGACTTTATCGAGAGAGATTACTTTTTTTAGGCCAAGCAGTTGATAGCGAGATCTCGAATCAACTTATTGGTCTTATGGTATATCTCAGTATTGAGGATGATACCAAAGATCTGTATTTGTTTATAAACTCTCCGGGCGGATGGGTAATACCTGGAGTAGCTATTTATGATACTATGCAATTTGTGCGACCCGATGTACATACAATATGCATGGGATTAGCTGCTTCAATGGGATCTTTTATCTTGGTTGGAGGGGAAATTACCAAACGTCTAGCATTCCCTCACGCTTGGCGCCAATGAAGTTTTTTTGAGAGAAACAAAAGACTATGCCTTCGCCATATGAAATAGGAATATTAAGTAAAAATAGCATGGCATTTAGAATTCGATAAGAGAAATTTTTTTTAATTTTTTCAAAAAATTAAATTATATATCGAGAGAGTAGTATGAAATAAAGGGTATTTCTGATTTTATCTTATCCATCGGGAATCCTGTTCAGCGTCACAAACTTTTTTTTCATACCATAGATCTCTTAACAATATTTATTGTATAAATAAAATATTTTTTTATGTACTTTTTTTTATTTGATCGGATCAAAAAGAAACTTTGGGATTGCTGAATCACAGACAAATAAATACCAAAAAAGAAATATATAAAGCAACGGAACCATCATAGTATTTTTTAACTCCTCCAAAAAGAAGGGTGGTAATTTGATCATTTACCAATATGAGTCTCATAGATCCTATTTGTCTCTTTCTGCGATGGAGGGTAAAGAGGATTCATTTTATTGTAGAGCCGTATGCAATACATAAAAAATGCCCGTACGGTTATTCTATTTTTTTCTTAAGTATTTTTTTATCTTTATTTATTTTCTCTTCACTCCATGGTATAGATAGAAAAAACTTTATTATGTTATATCATCAGGGTAATGATTCATCAACCCGCTAGTGCTTTTTATGAAGCACAAACGGGAGAAGCTATCTTGGAAGCGGAAGAACTGCTAAAATTGCGTGAAACCATCACAAGGGTTTATGTACAAAGAACGGGCAAACCCCTATGGGTTGTATCCGAAGACATGGAAAGAGATGTTTTTATGTCAGCAACAGAAGCGCAAGCTTATGGAATTGTTGATCTTGTAGCAGTTGAATGAAAATAGAAAATAGGATGGATTTAGCGCAAATCGGCGATTTCTTTTTTTATCTTCTTGCCGAGTTCAATATTTTATTAATTTTATTAAATAGAAGTAATTCATAATCATCCGGTTAGGATCGATCTAAACCAGCTCATTATGTATATCATTCAACATGCCAACGATTAAAC